TTCAACTATCCACTATAAGTGTCAAAAATTTAAATTTTTGTAGAGTTGAAGAGAAATATCCAAATACATGTCTTATTTTTTTCAATAATCCATATTTGTAGCAATGAAATACTATTCTTCCTACCCCAATGATTGATTCAAAATATTAATGGTATAGAGTCTTCCTTATAAAGGGCCCGAAATACCTTGTTTACGTATCATTGGGAAGTGCATTAACATAAATACGGCAGTAAGAAGAGGTAATACAAAAGTGTGTAAACTATAAAAACGAGTCAAAGTGGATTGTCCCACACTAGCACTTCCGCGTAATAACTCTACCAGGGGCGATCCTATTACAGGAATAGCGTCAGGCACACCCGTTACAATTTTTACTGCCCAATAACCAATTTGGTCCCAAGGTAAGGAATAACCAGTTACACCAAAGGATGCAGTCAATACACCCAAAACCACGCCCGTAACCCAAGTCAATTCACGAGGTTTTTTAAAACCACCGGTGAGATACACACGAAATACGTGCAGAATCATCATTAGGACCATCATACTTGCCGACCATCGATGAACTGATCGGATTAACCAACCAAAGTTAACTTCAGTCATTATATATTGAACAGAAGCAAAAGCCTCTGTAACGGTCGGACGATAATAAAAAGTCATAGCAAACCCCGTAGCTACTTGTACTAAAAAACAAGTAAGCGTAATTCCTCCTAGACAATAAAATATGTTGACGTGAGGAGGAACATATTTACTAGTTATATCATCTGCAATTGCCTGAATCTCAAGACGTTCTTCGAACCAATCATAGATTTTATTGAGATAGGTAAACTGAGGAGACCCCCCCCAAGAACCGTATATGAAAATTTCATCTCGTACGGCTCAAACATAAACACCCCAATACTAGTTCTAACGGATGTGTGGAATAGAAAGTTTTTAATTTCTTAATTCTATTTTTTCTGAAGATATGAAAGAATAAAAACCCGAAAACTATTCCTTGTGGTTATAATGCCAAAAAATCAAGTCGGCTCATTCGTCTCTATATTGATCGTTATAGGCCTCTTGAATCTTCTATTTACCTATTTTCTTTGTTGTTATTTATGTGTAATGCGGCTTTACTGCTGTTTTTTTTTATTATTATTGATAGGAATTCTCTTGTTAATACCCTATGAATCGATAAAAACCTCAGATTCATACTAGAACCACGATGATTCAATAAAACCTCCTCAAACTAAGTCCCAAAATTCCCTGAGTAAGAACCGTTGGATCATCACTTATTCAAATGACTAAAAATCCAAAGAAATATTTGTCCTTTGATCAAAATAAGCATAAACGGAAGTTTTAAAGAATAAAAACCTTTCTATTTATAACTTCTAACTCTTTGAAAAATTTTTTGGAGTCCGGCCGCGAGGTCTGACTATTAAGTATGAATCATAGTTCTAATACTTTGTAATCTATGTAATCTATTTTATATATTCCGTGCTCCAGATACTAAAATGAATATCCGACGAAGTAAAACCATCTCTATCAAGATGACAGACCCATTCTCTGTACTAGCCATAGGATCCATTATACCAAGTCACACACTCATATTCCGGAAATACATAAAAAAAGAAATTCCACGGTCGAACTACCAAACTACCAAAATAGAATGGGATAAAAATAAGAAAACTAAATGCTTCACTTTGTATTGAAAAAGCTAGTTAATGGTTCTTGTGAATCTAATTCATTGAAATCCCATCCAATAAAATGGAAGAATTATAAATCTCCAAAATAATAGATAGAAATACTGCAAATAGAGCCATTGCGAGACCCATCAAAGGAGTCGTTCCCCAACCAGGAGCTACTTTACCATATTCTGAATTCAATGGTTTCAATAAACTTCCGGCATTAGTTCGTTTTGGGCGGCCAGATCTAGAACTACCCTCAACGGTTTGTGTAGCCATAATATTTTATATTCATTAAGATCTGTTGACTTTGTATACCATTCCGTTGTAAATAAATGATCTTATCATAGATCCATTGTGGTCTTAAAACTATATAATGTCTTAAAACTATATAATAATGGAAACAGCAACCCTAGTTGCCATCTTTTTATCTGGTTTACTTGTAAGTTTTACTGGGTACGCCTTATATACTGCGTTTGGGCAACCCTCTCAACAACTAAGAGATCCATTCGAGGAACACGGGGACTAGTTGAAGTAATGATCCTCCCACTATTGGGAGGATCATTACTTTCAATTGAGATAATGAAAAATTATTTCACCTTTTTACTTTTTAGTTGGAACTTTAGGCGGTTCGCGAAAAAAGATAGCGAAAAAAATTATTCCTAGAGTTGAGACTAAAAGGAATGTATAAACCAATGCTTCCATAGATTCGATCGTGGTTTACAATTATAGCTTCCATACCTGTTTATTTGGGATCGTCTCCCGGATAAAGAAAGAACAAAAGTCAAAGAAAAGGCAGCGAATCAAATGTCAAATCAAGATTTATCCGGTACCCCAACCCTATAGTCAGTCAAATAAACTAAAAACGAAAAGTAACAAAACAATATTGTATCAAACTACCTGTCTTCTTGTAGTTGGATCTCCAAGTTTTTGGAATGCTCCAAATTCCACTTGAGCATCTAAATCTGGATCAATACCAGCAAAAACATCTCTAAACAGGGTTCTAGCACCATGCCAAATGTGTCCGAAGAAGAAGAGCAAAGCAAACGAAGCATGCCCAAAGGTAAACCAACCCCTTGGACTGCTACGAAAAACACCATCGGATTTCAAAGTAGCACGATCTAATTCAAAAATTTCACCCAATTGAGCACGTCTAGCATATTTTTTCACAGTAGCGGGATCGCTATAACTGACTCCGTTCAGTTCGCCGCCATAGAACTCAACAGTTACACCTACTTGTTCGACACTATATTTTGATTCGGCCCTTCTAAAAGGAACATCAGCTCTAACAATTCCGTCCCCGTCGACCAAAACAACCGGAAATGTTTCAAAAAACGTCGGCATACGACGTACAAAAAGTTCACGCCCCTCTTTATCTCTAAAGATAGGATGTCCTAACCACCCAACGGCTATTCCATCCCCGTTGTCCATGGAGCCCGCTCTGAATAATCCACCTTTTGCCGGATTATTGCCGATGTAATCATAAAAAGCCAGTTTTTCAGGAATTTTAGACCAAGCTTCGGATAAACTTTGATTTTCGGCTAAGCCAGCACCAATTCGTCGATATATTTCTTGTTGGAAGTATCCTTGATCCCATTGATAGCGCGTGGGACCAAACAATTCAATCGGGGTAGTTGCTGAACCATACCACATAGTTCCAGCAACTACAAAAGCTGCAAAAAAGACAGCGGCAATACTACTGGAAAGGACGGTTTCAATATTTCCCATACGTAATCCTTTGTATAGACGTTGGGGTGGACGAACACTAAGATGGAATAGACCTGCCAATATGCCCAAGGTCCCTGCTGCAATATGATGAGAAGCTATTCCTCCCGGAACAAAAGGATCAAAACCCTCCACACCCCACGCTGGATTTACGGCTTGTACCCTTCCGGTTAGTCCATAAGGATCGGACACCCATATTCCAGGACCATACAATCCTGTTACATGAAATGCACCAAAACCAAAGCAAGCCACTCCTGAGAGAAATAAATGAATTCCAAAGATCTTAGGCAAATCCAAAGAGGGTTTTCCTGTACGTTCATCAGTAAATATTTCTAGATCCCAATACACCCAATGCCAGATAGCTGCCAAAAAGCACAAGCCAGAAAACACAATATGTGCCCCGGCCACACCTTCGTAACTCCAAATACCCGGATTCGTTACAGTCCCCCCTGTAATACTCCAGCCACCCCATGAATTCGTTATTCCTAAACGAGTCATGAAGGGGATAACGAACATACCCTGTCTCCACATTGGATCAAGAACAGGGTCAGAGGGGTCAAAAACGGCTAATTCGTATAGAGCCATCGAACCGGCCCAACCAGCAACCAGAGCTGTATGCATTATATGGACAGAAATCAAACGACCGGGATCATTCAATACGACGGTATGAACACGATACCAAGGCAAACCCATGGAACTACCCCTTTATCAACGAAAAATAGACACAATGTAACTTTATTGCATTGGAAAAAACTATGCTATGGACCCCTTTTTTAGGGGATTCTCTTGGGGAAAGGATTAATATTTGTTTGATGCTTTTCGTAATAATTACTTTTAGTAATAACGAAACTATTTTGTTCGTAGGAACAAAAAGAAGCAGATCTATTCTACACCCGATAAGTACCAATACGCAATGGTAAGGGGGTTAGTACCATTTTATATGAGTGAATGTATATATATTTGTTCATCATTCAAAGGACTTATTTGTAAGAATTTCCCTTTATTCATTTTGTATTCTTTTTTTATGAACTTAGTCAATCTAGGGATAAAATAGGATAATAAAATAGGATATAAAATAACTAGTATTCTATTAGGCCACTAAACCCACTGTTACGCTTTCACATCAAAGTGAGATATAGTACTTAAATTTTCTTTTATTAAATGCCTATTGGTGTTCCAAGAGTACCTTTTCGAAGTCCTGGAGAGGAAGATGCATTGTGGATTGACGTATAGTGCGACTTGTCAGATATATTGGGCATATGGTATTTCCCCGTTCTCTTCCCCGATCGAGATATCCCCTCTTTCGCCCAAGAAAGATTGATTCAATTATCAAAAATTTGGAGCGTGAAGTGCAATTAGATCCATTTTTTAGGGAGGATATACGTATTAATATTATCAATTAGAATAATTTATGGTTGGCTTGGTTAGACCAATCAAATGAAGTATCCAGGCTCCGTTTAGAAAGAAAACCAATTGGTAATAAATATCTTTAGGATTACTACTTAATAGCATATTTTAGTTATTTCTATTTATGTATATTATATATTTATAAATAGAAATACTAAATAGAAGTGATCTCAAACTATTAATCAATCGAGTAATATGATGAATGCGTTGAATATTGGAAGACGTGAAATAAATTGAAAAAAAAAAAAAAGGGAGAAGTCGTAGAAAAAGGACGTGGTATTGGGGCATTTGTCCTATATGTGCAAATCCAAATCGGGCGGATCTTTACTCGGAGTAGAGCATAAACCTAAAAAAATTGAAGAAGCCCGGTCGGCAACAAGAAAATTACATCGCGATTTAGATTGTATTTCGATGAAACAATACATCAATGAGAAGTTAGTCATATAAGTTTAGTCATTTTTTTTTAGATAAACAGGCCAAAACGCATCTTTCTTGAAAAATGAAAGAAAAGTACCTTTTTATAAGTTAAAAAAACCTGTTATGAAAAAAAAGCTAGAATCTACACATTGATTCCTTTTTTTCATTATTTTTGTTGAACCGTATGCATCAAAAGGTGCATGTACGGTTTCTAAGGGATACTATTTTATCCCAATCAACCGACTTTATCGAGAAAGATTACTTTTTTTAGGCCAGGGTGTTGATAGCGAGATCTCGAATCAACTTATTGGTCTTATGGTATATCTCAGCATAGAGGATGATACCAAAGATCTGTATTTGTTTATAAACTCTCCTGGCGGATGGGTAATACCCGGAGTGGCTATTTATGATACTATGCAATTTGTGCGACCAGATATACAGACAGTATGCATGGGATTAGCCGCTTCGATGGGATCTTTTATTCTTGTCGGAGGGGAAATTACCAAACGTCTAGCATTCCCTCACGCTCGGCGCCAATGAGTTTTTTATTTGATTTGAGAGAAAAAAGAAAACTATGCCTTCACACTATATGAAATATGAATATTAAGTAATAATAGCATGGCACTTCGAATTCGATATGAATTTTTTTTTAAACCCTTAGATTATGTATCGAAAGAGTAGTATGAGATAAAAGGTATTTTCGATTTTAGCCAATCTATCGGGAGGCCCATCTCAGCGTCACAAACTTTTTTATTTTCATAACAGGGGCTCTTAATCTTAACAATATTTATGTTATGAAAGAATATGAAATAAAAAAAGAAACTTTGGGATTGCTAAATAACAGACGAAATAAATATATAAAGCAACGGAACCATCATAGTATTTTTATAGTATTTTTGAACTACTACAAAAGGAAGGGTGGTTATTGGATCATTTACAAAAGGAAGGGTGGTTATTGGATCATTTACTAACCTGAGTCTGATAGACCCTATAATTTATTTTCTATTTCTTCGATGGTAAAAAAAGTGAATTCCATTATAGAGCCGTATGCAATGCGCAAAAGATGCCTGTACGGTTGTTCAATTATATCTTTTTTTTTTATTATTCTTTATCTCCTCACCTTTCACTTTCATCATGCGAGATAGAAGAAACATTTTTATTTTTTATGATATATCATTATATCATCAGGGTAATGATCCATCAACCTGCTAGTTCTTTTTATGAGGCACAGACGGGAGAATTTATCCTGGAAGCGGAAGAACTGCTGAAGCTACGCGAAACCATCACAAGGGTTTATGCACAAAGGACAGGCAAACCCTTATGGGTTGTATCCGAAGACATGGAAAGAGATGTTTTTATGTCAGCAACAGAAGCCCAAGCTCATGGAATTGTTGATCTTGTAGCGACTGAATAACAAAGAAAAAGGACAAGTATTTCACATGAATTCATGATTTGGGATTTTATTTTCTTACCAGATTTAATATTCTATTTATTAATCTAATTTCTTAATATCGAAATTTAAAATATAGAAAAAAGAATTCCTAAGCATCCGGTTAAGGTCGATCTAAACCAGCCCATTATATATATGATTCAACATGCCAACTATTAAACAACTTATTAGAAACACAAGACAGCCAATCAGAAATGTCACGAAATCCCCCGCTCTTGGAGGATGTCCTCAGCGACGAGGAACATGTACTAGGGTGTATGTGCGACTCGTTCAGACCATGGACTAGGACAAAAGAAAGAAAACAATTGATCCAGTATCACCGATCCGTACCTGTGAGTAGGGTAGAATGGACGAACTCCATTGAATATTCAATATCTTAAAAAAAAACGATCTATCCTTCGATTTGGGTATCAAATGTATGGTTCCCGTTGGTGCAAATCCAATCAGCTCCATTTTAAATTTAAGATGAGAAAGAATTCCCCATTGATATCAAATGATATTCATTAAGCAGGGGAAATATTATTTTAAAAAGTAAAAAATTTAGGCCTTATTCTTACAAAAACGGACTAACAGGGTCAGCTACTCAGCTAATCTTCATAATTAAATACCGTTACTGTATTAAGTAGATCTCGTTGTGAAAGACCTAGTACTAGATAATTATGGGTAGAGCCAAAGAGTGTGAACTGTACAAGTTAACAATAACATTGATTAAATGAGGGAAGGGCTCCGGTGTATAGAGAGGACCTCGCCGTTTAAAAAATAACCATAGAAACGATGGAACCCACTATAATCCCTTTATATTTATTACTTTTACTTTATTTATTTACTATGTGTTTTACCTAGTCTCAATACAATTTTTATTTTCGAGGGGAAATGCCTAGAAAAAAATCGTGGTCGGGAAGGTTAGAGTAGCAAAAGCCATTGGAATTTTTATTTTATACATTGGAAGAATCCGTTTTGTTATTAATAGACTAGGACACGGGAAGGGAATAACTGAAAGAAAGGAAATCAATTAGTTATTCATCAAAGTTTCATTTATTCAATGACCAGAATTAAACGAGGGTATATAGCTCGAAGACGTAGAACAAAAATTCGTTTATTTGCATCAACTTTTCGAGGGGCTCATTCAAGACTTACGCGGACTATTACTCAACAGAAAATAAGAGCTTTGGTTTCGGCTCATCGGGATAGGGGTAGACAAAAGAGAGATTTTCGTCGTTTGTGGATCACTCGTATAAATGCAGTAATTAGAGACAACAAAGTATACTTTAGTTATAGTAAATTAATACACAATCTGTACAAGAAACAGTTGCTTCTTAATCGTAAAATACTTGCACAAATAGCTATATTAAATAGGTGTTGTCTTTATATGATTTCCAATGAGATTATAAAATAAAGAGAGTGGAAGGAATCAGTTGGAATGGTTTAAATGGAGTTCCCTGGAAAATGAACTCTGGGAAGGTAGAGTAGAAATTAGTATAATAAAATATGAAAAAGTCTTCAAAATGAAAATGAAGAAACGCGTTCAATAAAAAATATTTCTTCTTATTCCCCAATTTTTTTTTCGAACGACAATAAAATCTGGATTTACTATTTTTAGAAAAAAAAAGCGTCAATCCGCATTTGAGTTTGGATTGGAATTTTTTTTTGATTCAATTCAAAAGTCAGCCTATTTTTTTTCTGATTCTAAGACCAGTAGTTCTAACGGTTGACTCGCTTCTTTCAAATTGTTTCTCATTATTAAGAAAAGGTAACGGAGATAAAATACGAGCTTGTTTTATAGCAATAGTAATTAATCGTTGTTGTTTTAAGGTCAATCGATTCACCCGTCTAGATAATATTTTTCCTTGTTCGCTAATAAATCGACTAATTAAACTCATGTTTCTATAATCAATTCGATCCCCCGATTGGATCGGAGGCAAACGCCTACGAAAAGATCGCTTGGATTTAAGAAAGATTCGCTTGGATTTATCCATGGTTTGTTTATTCCTTATCCTAAAGATCCTATTTCTTAATTCTCCATCACGGTTGATCCGATCGAAATAGGATTTAGTTTGTTTATATTTAAATCAATGTATATTAGATATATCTAATATGTCATTTTTCATCTTCCTTGTAACGGAAGACTGACACACAAGCGGGCCATCTATTTCTTTATCTCCCCGTGAATCGTATGTTTGTAACAACAGGGACAGAATTTTCTTAATTCCAATCGACTAGGCGTATTATGTCGATTCTTTTGAGTAATATATCTAGAAATGCCCATTGATTCCTTATTAACACGATTTCGAACACAACTGGTACATTCCAAAATCACCGTTACTCGGACATCTTTACTCTTGGCCATGAGCCTCCTTTTATTTTTGATTCATTCAATTCTTTCATTTTCCGATCCGAAACGAGGAAGAAGAAAGAAACGAAAAAAAAAAAGAAACAGGTAACTCAAAATCTAATTATGAAAAAAAGATTTCGTTGCAATAAATCAATATAAATGAATTATAGTAACAATAACAATATATTAATAATAAATAATATAATGATTTCTAACTATATTACTAGATTTATAATTTAAAATTGCCGTACAGCATTTAATTTTCATTTAAGTATCTTGGATGATATTATTGCCCCAACCATCACACTTCACTCTATTTTTTATTAATTTAATTTAAACCCGGTCTGCGTTACTGGTTTCACCGAGGAGGAATCCCTTTATTTATTTTTCTAACGTATATTCTAAAAAAAGGGAAGGGATTAGTTACAGATATTTGATTGTATCTCTAATCCTCTTCCCCCCCTCCCATATCAATAACTAGAATGAAAAAAAGGGAAATATCAACGCATCCGGAAAAAAACGATTGATCTCTATCAATAAACCTGCTAAAGACCCGAACCATAGAGTACTTACTACCGGTGCCACGGAGAGATATGTTTTTAGATCTCGCATTTTTAATTCTCCTCTTTCTTTATTATTTCTAATATATAATGGTAATACATATATACCCAGATGTGTATATGTACTTAATGACCGACCGCTTGTATTTGTACGCGGAATCCCTAATTCAAGTTGAAATGTACAACTTGAAATGTGCAAAATAGATATTACTTTTCTTAATCTAAAAAAAAAAAAAATACGCCCCTTTATGCCAGAAATTCTCTAAAAATATTCATTTTTTTACGGGGTCTCATATTTATTTCATACTTTATTTCATACTTTATATAATAGAAATAAATTCGAAGTCTTTTACTATTTTTAATATAATTATATTATTATATGAGACCAAAAAGGAGAAATGACAAGATATTTGTCTATATCAATAGAGGAAATAAAGATATGGAAAACAAA